TAATCCAACAAAAGGAGAGAGAGGGATTCGAACCCTCGATAGTTATTTTTTATGAACTATACCGGTTTTCAAGACCGGAGCCATCAACCACTCGGCCATCTCTCCGAAAGATAATTTCTATTTTATTTTTTTTTTGCCAAATAGAACATAGCCCTATGAGTTAATATGATCACTATGTAGAGAAAGATATAGGGTGTGACTTTCTTTACTTTATAGGTCTATAAATCTGTCTATATAAATAAATGAGATCCATGATCCAGTATACCCATTTGTGAAGTCAAAAAGAACCTTTAACTTCATGTCCGATAGGTAAAAAGAAGTTGGAAATAAGTCATCTCGAATCAACAGATTCATGATAAAATCCCTTTATTTATTAAAATTTTTTAGTGGATAAGAGGATTAAATGGTGTATTTTGTTAATAGCTTGGAGGATTAAAAAAATGACTATTGCTTTCCAATTGGCTGTTTTTGCATTAATTATTACTTCATCAATCTTACTGATTAGTGTACCCGTTGTATTTGCGTCTCCTGATGGTTGGTCGAGTAACAAAAATGTTGTATTTTCTGGTACATCTTTATGGATTGGATTAGTCTTCTTGGTGGGTATCCTTAATTCTCTTATCTCTTGAATTCATTCGTTGCAGATCCAAAAATGAGATGACCCCTCCCATTCCATGAATTACACATTCAAATTCAATATAAGTATAAGTCCATAAAATGTAAATAAAGAAAACAAAAAAATTAGAGGGGGGGGTCAAACTTCCGGAACTTGAGTGAAATATGAATAAAATATTAATAAATATAAATTTACTAAATATGAAATAGTAATAAATAACTAAAAAAAAAAACTAATCAAAAATTGATATCTGATATCAATATAGAATATAATATTTTAGGGAAATAGAGAATAATATATTCTTGAAGATGAAATTCAATATTTTAATATATAGAATAAATATATTATTTATAACTATATTATTAATATATATATATTTATATATATGTAATAGAATTGTTAATTGAATTGGTTTGGTGGTAAAATTTTATGAAAGAACCCCAAACCAAAGAGTCTATCTCGTATAGCTTTGAACAAATATTATCCATAAATTTCTTATCAAGAAGGCAAAAAAATGCGGATATAGTCGAATGGTAAAATTTCTCTTTGCCAAGGAGAAGACGCGGGTTCGATTCCCGCTATCCGCCCAAATATAAATAGATTCAAAAAGATAAAGGATTCGGTATAGTTGACCGGAAAATAGAGTAATTTTTTCCTCGCGTACCAAAAGACAAGTATTAATTAATGACTAGTTAATAGAATCAAACTTACATTTGTTGAAAAAAAAATGTTGCGGAGACAGGATTTGAACCCGTGACCTCAAGGTTATGAGCCTTGCGAGCTACCAAACTGCTCTACCCCGCGATGAAACAAAATAACTTGGACTAAACTCTAATAAACAAAGAAGAATTAAATGCGCCCCTATTCCATATCTGTACAAATAGAATAGCCTATTTAGACAGAATGGTAAAGGGGCCTCGTCGATCATAGAAAAAAATAAAAAAATTAAAGGATACTTAAATCCTTACCAGCTTGATCTTGTTGCCCCTGGCAACAAACATGCATGAACCATTTCCCGAAGGATGTGTCCAGATAGTCCAAAGTCTCGATAGTTAGCTCTCGGTCTTCCGGTCGAAAAGCAACGTCGATGAAGACGTGTAGGTGCACTATTACGCGGTGGGGATTGTAATTTTCCATGAATTTTCCATTTCTCACTTAGCGACGAAATCTGACTTATTTCCTTTTTTGAAGATCGACGAATCAAATGATATTTTTGTTCCAATTTTTGCCTCTTTTTCTCCCTATAAATCAAACTTTTCTTTGCCATAATGCTTGAGTTCCTCTTATTATCAATGATAATGATACAAATCGAATCCTAGATGTAGAAATAAATAGAAGAGTGCATACCTATTTTTTTATTAAAAAAAAGAGATTATTGCGGATAGAATACATAAATAATTAACCGAATTTGCCCGATGTGGAGGCAATCAAGAAAGCCGCATAAGTGAATATATAACCTACCGAAAAGTGAGCTAATCCAACCAATCTTGCTTGAACAATTGAAAGAGCTACTGGTTTATCTTTCCATCGAATCAAATTTGCCAAAGGTGTACGTTCATGAGCCCATGCTAAAGTTTCAATTAATTCCTGCCAGTAACCACGCCAGGAAATTAAGAACATAAATCCAGTAGCCCAAACAAGATGCCCAAATAAGAACATCCATGCCCAGACTGATAAACTATTCATACCAAACGGGTTATATCCATTGATAAGTTGTGAAGAGTTTAACCATAGATAATCTCTTAACCATCCCATTAAATAAGTGGAAGATTCATTAAACTGTGAAACGTTACCCTGCCATAATGTGATGTGTTTCCAATGCCAATAAAAAGTAACCCATCCAATAGTATTTAACATCCAGAAAACTGCCAAATAAAATGCGTC